TAAATTATGTGTCCCCTGGTTGAATCATAACGACTTACTTCAATTTTAACTCTATCGTCTGGCAGTATCCGTATAAAACTACGTCGGATCCTACCTAAAACATAACCTAGAAGCAGATCCTCATTATCTAAACGAACCTGAAACAGACCATTGGGAAGTTATTCAGTAATTAAACCTTCATGAATCCATTTTTGTTCTTTCATTCCAGGTAACCCCCTAGAATTATCAACTAATGGGGGAGGAATGATATTAGACAACCTGTATTTTATCTTTTTTGTGAAAAAAAAGAGGAAGTTACAGATGCAATTCGGATACCAGAAGGATCACCATATATAACACAAAATTTCTCCCCCGACTCCTTCTAGTCGAGCCTCTCGGTCTGTCATTATACCTCGAGAAGTAGAAAGAATTACAATACCCATTCCTCCTAAAATTCTAGGAATTCGTTGATGGTTGGAATAGATTCGTAGACCGGGTCGGCTAATACGTTTTAAAACAGTTCTATATGGTCCTTTTCTATTCCTTCTATGTCGTAGAGTTGAAACCAAGAAAAATTTATTGCTTACTCGATGTTTTCTCACATTTTCGATAAAGCCTTCTTGTAGAAGTATTTTAACAATGTTTTCGGTGATATTAGTAGATGCTATTTGAACCGTTCCTTTTTTATCCATGTCAGCATTTCGTATAGAAGTTATTATTTCGGCAATAGTGTCCCTGACCATGATGAACTATAATTATTGGTGCCTCCGAGTTTTTATATAATCAACATGCTCTGCTTTTTTATTCTTTTTTTATGAATTCTTTATTTTAAAGGTATATACGTGAGACACAATCTACTAATTAAATTAATCTAATTCAGATACTCTAGTATTTGAGATACACCACTATATTATGTTCTCATCTATTAGTATTTATAATTTAATTTATAATACCTCAGGAGCTAATGAAACTATTTTAGTAAAATTTAACTGCCTCAATTCCCGAGCGATCGCACCAAAAACTCGAGTTCCTTTTGGATTTCCTTCTTGATCAATGACAACTGCTGCATTGTCATCATATTGTATTATCATACCATTGTCACGTTTGAGTTCTTTACAGGTACGTACAATAACAGCTCTGATCACTTCTGATCTTTGTAGAGGCATATTGGGCACTGCTTCTTTGATTACAGCAACAATAACATCACCAATATGAGCATATCGGCGATTACTAGCCCCTATGATTCGAATACACATTAATTCTCTAGCCCCGCTGTTATCTGCTACATTTAAATAGGTCTGAGGTTGAATCATATCATTTTTTTATCTTTTCTTTCAAAGCAAAGGGCAAATAAAAAAAAGAATAAATATTTTTTGTCCAGAAATAAACTGCTGTTTTTTGCATCACAGGGGCCCTTTTTTTCGTTCCACACCCCTATCTCGCAATAATGAATTGAGTTCGTATAGGCATTTTGGACGCAGCTATAGAAATAGCTTCTCTGGCTACACTTTCTGATATTCCACCCATTTCATAAAGTATTCGACCCGCTTTAACGACGGATACCCAATATTCGGGAGATCCCTTCCCAGAACCCATACGTGTTTCGGTAGGTCTTACTGTAACAGGCTTGTCTGGAAATATACGTACCCATATTTTTCCACCACGACGCGCATATCGTGTCATGGCTCGTCGCCCCGCCTCTATTTGTCTAGATGTGATCCAAGCGGGTTCAAGTGCCTGAAGGGCATATCCACCGAAACAAATTCGATTGCCTCGATAAGATATTCCCTTCATTCTTCCTCGATGTTGTTTACGAAATCTGGTTCTTTTTGGGTTATAGTGGATGGTTGTTTCTCAATGCCATCTCTACTGCAGAACCGGACATGAGAGTTTCTTCTCATCCAGCTCCTCGCGAATCAAACGATTAAATTACAGATATATATTTGTATTTAATGAATAATACACCAAATTGTGGAATTTTTTGAGATCTAATCTGTCACGTAGGGATTTTTATATCTTGCTCGTATATAATATAAAATTACAAATTCTATTTGTATTGTATAATTAATAAATCTTCATTTTTACTTTTTTTATTGTATTGAATCGCCAAAACCAAAAACTTAGCAATTCAATAAGGCTTTCGCGGGCGAATATTTGCTCTTTCAATACCCCTTTCATTCGTAGGGGCACCCTATGACCTCTCAGACTAAATGAATTGGTTCTTGGCTCGTTCCGCCATCCTACCCAATGAATCATTAGGATTCGTTTTCAAGGGAACCCTCCGCAGTCACAGGTTCTGTCGTTCCCATAGCTTCTCGATTAATGGCTAGGCCTGAACTCTGCAATGGAGCTCCTAAAAAATTTGTTCCTGAATCAATCTCCTCAGTCCTTATTGACTCGACGCTCTTCTTTTTTTTTATTATTCATCTAATTATGGACGAATACGTATTAATGCTTTATTACACTGCCTTTTTTGAGATGGTTCATAGACCATACATATTGGAATCATATATCATTGCTA